TAAAGGTTCTCAACACAAACCTAGACAAAAAAAAGAAAATGGACGATATCTAACGATAAAGAATGTGGAGGAAGATCCCGTAGATACATTCAGATCCAAAGGAAAACCCGGAGAAAAAAAACTTAGAGAATTGAAACATCTTAGTACCTAAGGATAAAAATCAACCGAGTATTTGTTAGTAGTGGCGAATGAAAGCAAAACAAAAAGGCCTACGGTTTACTTAATCTTTTAGAATAAAACTTACCACAGAGCGTTTTAGTCGCGTATTTTAAAAAAGAGTAGACCTAAAAAGTAAGGCGGTGAAACATCTGTCCGAAAAAAGGGGGACCGCCCTCTAAGCCTTAATTAATTTTTTTTGATCGATAGCGAACAAAGTACCGTGAGGGAAAGGTAAAAAGCCTGGTAAGGTTTTTAATAACACAAATTGAGAATTGACAAACAGTAGATCAATTAAATAGTTAAAAGATCTGCGTACTTTTTGCATAACGGATCAGCGAGTTAGTTTCTAAAACAGGCTTAAACAATAATGTGAAAGCGAAAAGAAATTGAAAAGGTTTTAGGAAAAAGACCCGAACCTAAGTGATCTAAGTATGAGCAGGTTGAAGCTTCATGAAAGTGAAGTGAAGGACCGAACCCACTAGCGTTGCAATGCTAGGGGAAGACTTGTGCTTAGGGGTGAAAGGCCAAACAAACTTAGATCTAGCTGGTTCTCTCCGAAATCTATTGAGGTAGAGCACTTTTTATATATATCTTATGGGGTAGAGCACTTCATGGGTGTGGGGGGCGTAAAGCTTTACCATTTCCAAGAAAACTCCGAATACGTATAGATAGAAAAAGCAGACAGGCTTTGGGCGCAAAGGTGCAGAGCCAAAAGGGAAAAAGCCCAGATTCTCAGTTAAGGTCTTAAATCTCTTTCTAAGTGTGAAAGGAGCAACACGAGTGAAATCAATTTCGAGGTGGGCTTAGAGGCAGCCAATCCGCAGAGGAAAGCGTAACAGCTCATTGATTTAACCGTGGTTGACCAAAAATGTAACGAGTCTCAAGAAAGAAACCGAAACTAGAAAAATAAAAATTTGGTAGGAGAGCGTTGTGTGTGTCGTAGGGTTATACCCATCGTAAGATCATTTTTTAAAATAGATCGGAGACCTCACAAGTGACTATGCTGATATTAGTAACGTAAAATCATGTGAAAAACATGATCACCGAAACTTCAAGGTTTTCTGTGAAAAGTAAATCTGCACAGAGTTAAACGGCCCCTAAGAGAACCCCGAAAGGGCTCCTCGATGGGAAAGTCTTTTGACAGATTCATAAGACACTTTCTATTTTTTCGTTGGAGAAAAAAATAAAGAAATCAAGTGAACAGGAAAAATCAAAAGAATATAACCGTACTGTAAACCGCCACTGGTGAAGGAGTAGAAATCTACTAAGGTGATCGAAAGAACCATTTTTAAGGAACTCGGCAAAATGACCCCGTAACTTAGGGAGAAGGGGGACCTCTATAATAAAGAGACTGTTTTCTTTTGAAAATATTATTATGAGGTGGCACGAAATCGGGGGTAGCAACTGTTTAACAAAAACACAAGACTTTGCGAAGTTGTAAAACGCTGTATAAGGTCTGACACCTGCCCGGTGCTGCAAACTTAAAGGGAAAGGTGAAGTATATGATAGTTTTCTATCGTGTATGGAGCTTCGAACTGATTGTTCAGTAAACGGCGGTCGTAACTCTAACGATCCTAAGGTGAATTACGTTGCCTTAGTAAAACCGGACCATATGCTGGAACATCCTCAAAAACTTCGATCTACTCGTTTAATTTTTTTTATTAAGCAGTGAAAATGATCAAGACAGGGGGACAATCAGCAGGAAAGACTTTCAAATCCATTGGATTGTATATCCACGTTGTGGTTTACGCCTCTTTTTGAAAGAATCCTCAGAGACTTTATGTCCGGAAGATACGAAAATGAATTTACATCCTAGATGGGTAGTAGGTTTTGTAGATGGCGAAGGATGTTTCCATATCGGTATCTCAAAAAATCCTACAATGAAAAGCGGTATTCAGGTTTTGCCTGAATTCGTAATTACTCAGCATAAAAGAGATGTGCAAGTGCTTTATGCCTTAAAAGCTTTCTTTAAATGTGGCATTGTACGTCATGAAAAACCAAATATTCTTTGTTTCCGGGTGCGAGAACGAAAAGCACTTGAAACAATTATCATACCGTTTTTCGAGAAACATAAATTAAAAACGAGAAAACGTCAGGATTTCCTGAAATTTCGTCGTGTTTTAAAGATGATGTCAGAAGGCTTGCATCTAAGTACAGAGGGTATAGAAGAAATTCGAATCTTAAGAGAAAGTCCGTCCACTAAAGAAATTTAAGTGGGTATTTTAAACGAGCGAAATTCCTTGTCCACTAATTATGGACCTGCATGAATGGTGTAATGACTGCCCCGCTGTCTCAAAAATGGATTCGGTGAAATTGAATTCTCCGTGAAGATGCGGAGTGTAAGCGCCTAGACGGGAAGACCCTGTGCTTCTTTACTATAACCTTTTATTGAAACCTGGTTTATCTTGTGTAGAATAAGTGGGAGTTCCCTTTTGGGGACACTAGTGAAATACCACTCTTGATTAACTGGGACTCTAACCTTTTTTAAGGGACATTGAATGGTGGGTAGTTTGACTGGGGTGGTCGCCTCCCAAAGTGTAACGGAGGTGTACGAAGGTAGGTTCGAATGGATTGGAAACCCATTCTTGAGTATAACGGTATAAACTTGCTTGACTGTGAGATAGACATATCTAGCAGGGACGAAAGTCGGTCGTAGTGATCCGGGAGTTCTTCGTGGAAAGGCTCTCGCTCAACGAATCAAAGAAACGCCAGGGATAACAGGCTAATAACTCCCAAGAGTTCTTATCGACGGAGTTGTTTGGCACCTCGATGTTGATTCATTGCGTCCTGGAGGTGAAGACGCTTCCAAGGGTTCGGCTGTTCGCCGATTAAAGCAGTACGTGAGTTGAGTTCAGAACGTTGTGAAACAGTTCGGTTCCTATCTAGCGCTTATTTTGAAAAATTAAAAGGATTTCTCTCTAGTACGAGAGGATCGAGATTAAGTGGACCTATGGTTTATCGGTTGTATTGCCTAATGCATCGCCGACTCGCTACGTCTGTACAGACAACCGCTGAGAGCATCTAAGCGGGAAGCTGTCCTTAAAACTTATTTTTAGTTACGTAAAAGATTATTACGTTGATAGGCAAATTCTCTTTCTTTAGTAATAAAGAACTTTTTTTGTACTAATAAAAAAAATCTAACACATAACCGTTTCGGTTATACATAAAACTTTTTTATGCTAAAAAAAGCATAAATTTTATATAAATTTAGAATTTTGTCTAAATTTGATAAAAAATATTTAGTAAAAAGAAATAAATGAAAAAAAGCTTAAAAGTTTTTTTTGACGCGTCTAAACGTGGTTTAATGCCTGGAGGTTTCTTGGGTATGAGTAAAATTGAAAACGATCTAAGTACTCTTTTTTGGCAAAGAGATAGAGCAATGGATTCTATTTCCAACGAAGATCGTATTGAGATTGAACAAAAAGAATTGGTAAAAAGATATTTAAATCCGGAATTACTAAGTGATCCGAGCCTTAAATTATCAGAAAACCGTGAAAAAACAGGAAGTAAAAGACTTTCACCTCTTAATCAACCGGGTCTTTCATTGGTAACAGACCACTTAATAGATTATCCAGCACCATTAAATATAAACTATTTTTGGAGTTTTGGATCATTAGCAGGTATCTGTCTACTTGTACAGTTAGCTTCAGGTATCTTCTTAGCTATGCACTATACACCGCATGTAGATCTAGCTTTCTTAAGCGTAGAACACATTATGCGTGATGTAGAAGGAGGTTGGCTTCTTCGTTATCTTCATGCTAATGGAGCAAGTATGTTCTTTATTATGGTGTATATTCACATGTTCCGTGGGCTTTATTACGCTAGTTATGTAAGTCCAAGAGAAGGTGTGTGGTGTGTTGGAGTTGTTATTCTTCTATTAATGATTTTAACAGCTTTTATTGGGTATGTTTTACCTTGGGGACAAATGAGTTTCTGGGGAGCTACAGTGATTACATCATTAGCAAGTGCTATTCCTGTTGTCGGGGATTCGATCGTGACTTGGCTATGGGGAGGTTTCTCTGTTGATAATGCAACATTAAACCGTTTCTTTAGTTTACACTATCTACTTCCTTTCATCATTGCTGGAGCTTCTATTGTTCACATTGCAGCACTTCACCAATATGGTTCAAATAACCCATTAGGTTTAGATGCTTTTGTGGATAAAATGAGTTTCTACCCTTATTGTTTTGTTAAGGATGTAGTTGCTTGGGTTACTTTCGGAGTTTTCTTTTCAGTTTTCGTGTATTTTGCACCTAACTTTTTAGGGCACCCTGATAACTATATTCCCGCAAACCCTATGTCTACACCAGCACACATCGTTCCAGAATGGTATTTCCTATGGGTTTATGCTATTCTACGTAGTATCCCTAACAAGCTTGGTGGGGTTGCAGCTATTGGCCTTGTCTTTGCATGCCTTTTAGCTCTACCTTTCCTTCAAACAAGTGAAATTAGAAGTTCTTTATTCCGCCCAATCCATAAAAAGCTTTTCTGGCTACTTCTAGCTGATTGTCTAATTTTAGGTTGGATTGGTATGAAACCTGTGGAAACACCTTATGTTGAAGTAGGTCAAATTGCTTCGGTTTACTTCTTTATACATTTCCTTGTGTTTATCCCGCTTCTTGGTCAACTAGAAGCTAGATATTTAAGAAGTCTACGATAATATAAAACGAGCACTTTTATGCCTACAATGAATCAACTTCTCCGTAAAAAGAGAAAAAACATCAAAAAAGGAAGGGGTAAGCTTTTAGGTTTAATGGGGTCACCTACAAGAAAGGGGGTATGTATGAGAGTATTTACCCGGACCCCTAAAAAACCTAATTCCGCTTTACGAAAACTTGCCAAAGTGCGCTTAACATCAGGGGCAAAAGTCTTTGCTTATATCCCTGGAGAAGGGCATAAACTTCAAGAACACTCAGTTGTTTGTGTTCGTGGAGGTAGAGTAAAAGACCTTCCTGGTGTTAAGTATCATTGTGTTCGAGGTTTATATGATCTTGGAAGCTTGCCTCAGCGACGTCAAAGACGTTCTAAATACGGGACAAAGAAACCTAAAGAATAAAGGAACTATGAGAAAATCAAATGATGTAATAAAGAATTGGGTCCATTTAGATTTTCCCTCGGGCAATAGTCAAGGGAAAGAGGATTTAATTCGTTTTATACGTTTGTCTATGAAGCACGGTAAGTTACAAAAAGCTTACAACAATATAGAAAAGGCTTTTTGGTTGATGAAGTCTGATCCCAGATGGCCAGAGGGCCTATCAACCATAGACTTTTTCGAACGCGCCGTAGATTTAGCTTCTCCTCTAATAATCGTTCGAAGTGTTCGAGTGAAAGGGGTTGCTTATCAAGTTCCAGGTACACTTACCTCGTACAAAAGCAGGGGTTTAGGTCTTCGTTGGCTTCTTGAAGGTGCTAGACAAAAAAGTTTTAATAAGTCTAGTTTTAAAGAAGGTTTAGCTCGTGAACTTTTCGACACGTATTTTAAAGCAGGTTATGCTTATAACAAGCGTTTAGAAATTCACAAGCACGCTGAGGAAAACAGACCTTTCTCTCATTTCCGTTGGTGGCATAAAACTAGTGGGAAGCGGGCAAGGTAGAAAAGTCCATAGTAAAGAACCAAAAAAATTATAAAAGACGTTCTGAAAAGGCTTTAAAAGGCTTTTTCATATGGCTTAAAAAATTATTTGAATTTTACCTGCATGAAAGATTATCTTAAGCATTTAATGCTTACTCTTCCTGGGTGGATACAGGAAATACAAATGCAGCGAAACGAGGGTATAATTTGTGTCAGACCTGAGCACTTAAAAAATGTCTTAGTTTTTCTACGTGATCATACATCATGCCAATATAAACTCCTTGTTGAGCTTTGCGGTGCAGATTATCCATCTAGAGAAAAACGTTTCGAAGTTGTTTATGAATTGTTAAGTGTTTCATGCAACACACGTATTCGGGTTAAGACTTCTGTAGATGAATTTGAAGGGGTACCTTCTGTTTCTTCTATTTATAGCAATGCTATTTGGTCTGAACGTGAAACTTGGGACCTTTATGGTGTGTATTTTCAAGACCATCCAGATCTGCGCAGAATCCTTACAGACTATGGTTTTGAAGGATATCCTTTACGTAAAGATTTCCCGTTAAGTGGTTTTACCGAAGTTCGTTATGATGAAACAAACAAACGTGTTATTTATGAACCTTTAGAGATGCCTCAAGAATTCAGAAGTTTTGATTTACAAACACCTTGGAACCCTTTCATGTTAAGGGAAGATAAAGGTAATTCTTCTAGGCCTACAAAGGAATAAATAAAAAGATTAGAGGTCTTTTATATTAAATATTAGTTAAAGCTATAATTGATAATAAAGACCTTTTTAGTAGTTTATAAGAAAACAGAATTACTCCGTACTTTCTTTATTTTACTTGTCAGTAAAAAGTTAAAGAGTATGGTTTTATTAAAATAAGAACATTTTCTTTTTATTAAAGAAAATTTTAAATATAAAAAATAGCAGTCCTTATGTCAAAAGGAGGTGAATTTTCAAAACTTTTAGAGAAACGTATCTCTGAATACTATGTTGAATTGAAATATGAAGAAGTAGGTCGTGTCCTTTCTGTAGGAGATGGTATCGCACGTGTATACGGTCTAAAAAATATTCAGGCCGGTGAAATGGTGGAGTTCTCAAGTGGTGTTAAAGGTATGGCCCTAAACCTAGAGAACCAAGCTGTTGGTGTTGTTGTCTTCGGTAACGATACACTTATTCTAGAAGGTGATTTAGTTAAAAGAACAGGATCTATTGTTGACATTGCCGTAGGTAAAGGTCTTCTTGGTCGTGTTGTTGATGCCCTAGGAAACCCTATTGATGGGAAAGGTCCTTTAAAGGATGTGACACGTTCACGTGTGGAGGTTAAAGCTCCTGGTATTATTGCACGTCAATCTGTGTCTGAGCCTGTCCAAACAGGTCTGAAAGTTGTTGATAGTCTTGTACCTATTGGTCGTGGTCAGCGTGAGCTTATCATTGGTGACCGTCAAACAGGAAAAACAGCAGTTGCTATCGATACAATCTTAAATCAGAAGGAAGCTTTTGATAAGAATGATGAAACCAAAAAGCTTTACTGTGTTTATGTCGCGATTGGTCAGAAGAGATCTACAGTTGCTCACTTAACAAAGAGTTTAACTGACGCAGGAGCTATGGATTATTCCGTTATTGTTGCTGCTACAGCATCAGACCCTGCACCTCTACAGTTCCTAGCACCTTACGCTGGTTCAGCGGTTGCTGAGTATTTCCGTGATAACGGAATGCACGCTCTAATTATCTTTGATGATTTAAGTAAGCAAGCAACAGCGTATCGTCAAATGTCTCTTCTTCTACGTCGACCACCAGGTCGTGAGGCTTATCCTGGAGATGTTTTCTATCTACACTCTCGTCTACTTGAGCGTGCAGCGAAATTATCTGATGATGAAGGAGCAGGTTCCCTAACAGCTCTTCCTGTTATTGAAACACAAGCTGGTGATGTATCTGCGTATATCCCAACAAACGTGATTTCTATTACAGATGGTCAGATTTTCCTAGAAACAGAACTTTTCCACAAAGGAATCCGTCCTGCGCTTAACGTGGGTCTTTCTGTTAGTCGTGTTGGATCTGCTGCACAGGTTAAAGCTATGAAGCAGGTCGCTGGTACTCTGAAACTTACTTTAGCACAATACCGTGAGGTTGCTGCTTTTGCACAGTTTGGTTCAGACCTAGACGCAGCTACACAGTTTACACTGAAGCGTGGAGAAAGACTAACTGAGCTTCTAAAGCAAACTCAGTATACTCCATTACCATTTGAAGTTCAAGTTCTTGTTATTTATGCAGGAACAAAAGGTTATCTAGATCAAATGGATCCTCAAAATATCCGTGAATACGAAGAAGGCTTAATCAAACAGGCTGATTCTAATTTATTAGCTCGTATTCACAAAGAAAAAGCTTTATCAGACGAACTAATGGGTCTTGTTGACGAGTATGTTAAAAAGTATACAGAAACATTCGTAAGCAACCTTAAGTCTTAAGTTTTTCTTAGAACCTAAATCAAGTCGTATTTCTTGAGGGGAAGTAACTCAGCTGGTTAGAGTATTGGCCTGTCACGCCAAAAGCCGCGGGTTCGAGTCCCGTCTTCCCCGTTTTTCTCAAATTTTTATTTATAAAAAATGACTGAATTTTTTCCTATTTCTATTTTCTTAATTATCAGCTTAGGACTATCTCTCGTTCTTGTTGGTATTCCTTTCATTGTTGCTCCTCAGAAAGCTGACCCGGAAAAAATCTCCGCATATGAGTGTGGATTTGATCCTTTCGATGATGCTCGAGGAAAATTTGATATTCGTTTTTATCTGGTTGCTATTCTTTTCATCATCTTTGACTTAGAAGTAAGTTTTCTTTTCCCTTGGTCTCTTACTCTGGGTCAAATCAGTTTCTTTGGTTTTTGGACCATGATCTTCTTTTTGCTTATACTTACTTTAGGTTTTGTATATGAGTGGAAGAAAGGTGCTTTAGAGTGGGAATAAACTTATTATGAGTTTAACCTTAAAAGAAAATTTAAAGAGAAGAAGTTCTAAACCCTTGATTGAAGGTGAGTCTTCTAACTTAGATAAGCTAATAAAGGCCAAAGGCTGGAAATTCGTTTACTACAAGTTAAAAGGCAGCATAAAAGCATCAAAAGGGTGGATAAGTGATTGGGAAGAGCGCCCTAAGGGTTGGTCAAGGCCTATAAGAAATTGGCAGAAAACTTTAAAAAGGCGCAGTCTTTCTGAATCAGAAAATTCTTATATTGATAATGAAATAAGAGAAGGTAATAATCAGTACATTCCTTATTACTTACGACGAAAACTTTATTACAAGCCAAAAGATCCGATAAGTTGGGCGTATCATGAAAAATGCTTCAATAGCGGTTTATGGAGGCTTAGAAGAAATAAAAGAAAAATCTATTGGTTAAAAAAACTATTAGAGAGTAGTAATGGGGACATGTTCGTAAAAAATTACCTTAAGGGAAAAGAACTTCAATTTGAAGACAGTTTAAGTGAGAAACAAGACGAAAGGGTTTTCAAAGGAAAAAAAGAATTAAACGCTAGTGATATATTTAAATATATAAGAAGGCGTTCTCGTATAACACAACGAAGTAAGCGTAAAGGTAGAAAAAGCGGCTACCAAGACTTAAAACAAATGAGAAAAGAAGAGTCTTATTTACGTAGAGGCATCCCTAAAAATAAAATAGGGATTTTTCATATCAACGCGGGCTTAAAAAATACGATAATAAGTTTAACAGATTTGGATAAAGATGTTAAAGCTTGGTCATCTAACGGCTCCGTTGGTTTCAAAAAGAAGAAACGAAAAAGTCCTTATGCTAGTTTTGTAACAGGTCAAGCGATAGGTCAAAAAGCTTATGACCTTGGCTTCAGGGGTGTAATAATCCATTTAAAGGGCGTCGGTAGAGGTAGGCATAATAGTTGCCGGGGATTAGCAACAAGTAGATTAAAAATCTTGCGAATTAAAGACCGTATACGTCTTCCGCATAACGGGTGTAGGTTGCGAAAGAAACGTCGGGTTTAATCCGAAAATACCCGTAAATGGGTTTTAACGGTATTTTTATTTATAAAAACGAAAAAAAATGTATTTATGCATTTTAGGTCTTCCCCTAATGGGTTTCTTAGGGGCAGCAGGCTTTGGCCGCTTTTTAGGGGGCCGAGGAGCAGGAGTGCTTACAACAAGCCTATTAAGTATTACTTTCTTCCTTAGTTGCCTTGTATTCTATGAGGTAGGTTTATGTGGAAGTCCTTGTACAGTGAATGTGAGCCCTTGGTTCTTGAGTGAATCTTGGGATGCTTCATGGGGGCTCCTTTTTGACCCGTTAACTGGGGTTATGTGCGTTGTTGTTACTTCTGTAAGTACTTTAGTTCATCTTTATTCAACATCTTATATGGGAGAAGATCCTCATTTACCAAGGTTCATGAGTTATCTCTCTTTATTTACTTTTTTTATGTTGATACTTGTCACAGGAGACAATTTCCTTCAAATGTTCGTTGGATGGGAAGGTGTTGGTCTTGCATCATACCTTCTTATTAATTTCTGGTATACAAGAGTATCTGCTAATAAATCCGCTATAAAAGCTATGTTAATGAACCGTGTTGGTGACTTTGGTTTAGCTCTAGGGATTTTTGCGATATATGTTGTATTTCAAAGCGTAAATTTTGAAACAGTTTTTGCGTGTGCTCCTCATTTATGTGATGAAAAGATATTATTCTTAGGTTTTGAAGTTCATGCTTTCACATTAATAGGTATACTTCTTTTTGTAGGTGCTACAGGAAAGTCCGCTCAATTAGGACTCCACACTTGGCTTCCCGATGCTATGGAAGGGCCTACACCTGTTTCCGCCCTTATTCATGCAGCAACCATGGTGACGGCTGGTGTATTTTTAATTGCCAGATGTTCTCCTCTTTACGAATATGCTCCTGATGCCTTGGGGCTAGTTGCTTTTGCTGGTGGTATGACAGCGTTTTTTGCAGCGACAACAGGACTTGTTCAAAACGACCTTAAACGTGTTATCGCTTACTCTACTTGTAGTCAGCTTGGTTACATGGTGTTTGCTTGTGGTCTTTCTCATTACGATCTAGGTGTTTTCCACTTAGCAAACCACGCTTTCTTCAAAGCTTTACTTTTCTTAGGAGCTGGTTCTGTTATTCATGCTATGGCAGGTGAGCAGGATATGCGAAAACTTGGTGGTTTAGCTCGAGCTTTACCTTTTACATATACCATGATGTTTCTTGGGTCTCTTGCGCTTGTAGGATTCCCTTTCCTAAGTGGTTTTTATTCTAAAGATGCTCTTTTAGAGGTATCTTGTGCCCATTATACTTTAAGTGGTGATTTTACATACATTTTAGGGTGTGGGGCAGCTTTCTGTACTTCATATTACTCTTTTCGTTTAGTTTCTTTAACATTTTTAGGTGAGCCTAAAGGTCCAAAGACAACATACGCTGGTTTACATGAAGCACCTTTTGCTATGTCTCTTCCTTTAATACTTTTAGGAGTTGGAAGTCTATTCTCAGGGTTCCTTGGAAAAGATTTCATGGTGGGTCTTGGAACACCTTTCTGGGGCAACACCTTAGGAGGTTTAGCGTCTCATACTACAAGTTTAGAAGCCGAATATATTAGCCAAACTTTAAAGCATTTACCATTCGTATTAACAGTTATTGGTGGTTCTTTGGGTCTTGGATTAAATTCTCCAGCTTTAAGCTCGTTTGTATATAAAATGAAGCTTACTCCTTTAGTGAGAAGTTTCTATATTTTTTTAAACCGCCGTTGGCTTTTCGACAAAGTTTACAACGATTGGATTGGAAGTCCTAGTTTAGGTTTTGGTTATAATGTTTCATTCAAGAGCATTGATAAAGGGGTTCTTGAAGTTTTGGGTCCTTTTGGTATTACCGAAGGAATCCGTAACTTATTAACTTATACACGAGAAATCCAAAGTGGTTTCATTTATCACTATGCTTTTGTGATGCTTCTAGGACTTACATTACTCCTAACGCTTTTAAGTCTGGAGCCATTAATTCATTTCTGGGTAGACCCTCGTTTATGGTGTCTTTTTGCGGTAGGTTATATGGGGCTTCTTCCAAGTGAAGATATTAAATAAGCACAATAAAAATAAAATCTAAGTTAAATGCTTTCTTATCTTTTACCAACATTAATTCTTCTCCCTCTTGGAGGAAGTCTTCTTCTATCTTTTGTCCCTTCATCTTCAGAAAAGCTTATTAAAGTAGGTGGACTTTTAACCTCTTCATTAACTTTTCTACTATCACTAGTTGCTTGGGTTTTCTTTGATCCTTCTTCTACAAAGTTTCAATTTGTTTATGAAGCTCCTTGGCTTGGTACATCAAACATCTATCTTATTCTTGGTATAGATGGTATCTCGCTATTTTTTGTAATATTAAGTGCCTTTTTAATTCCTATATGCCTTCTAGCTGGATGGCAGAGTATTGAAAGACAAAAAGAATATGTGATTGCTTTCCTTGTTCTGGAAGCTCTAATGATTAGCGTGTTCTGTCTTCTTGATCTTTTCCTTTTCTATGTTTTCTTTGAAAGCGTGCTTATACCTATGTTCTTTATCATTGGTATTTTTGGATCACGGGAAAGAAAGATTCGCGCTGCATATCAATTCTTCCTTTATACTCTTTTAGGATCTGTTCTTATGCTTCTTGGTATCTTAATGATTTATAATCAAACAGGAACAACACAAGTAGAGCTTTTATACGCTCAAGAATTTAGTGAACTGAGTCAAATAATCCTATGGCTGTCTTTTTTTGCTTCTTTTGCGGTAAAAGTGCCGATGGTTCCTGTGCACATTTGGCTACCTGAAGCTCACGTGGAGGCGCCAACTGCAGGGTCTGTTATTCTGGCGGGAATTCTTCTTAAACTAGGTACTTATGGTTTCCTTCGTTTTTCAATTCCCCTTTTCCCAGAAGCCTCGTTATATTTTACACCTTTAGTATTTACGATGAGTGTAATTGCAGTCATTTATACATCTTTAACTACTGTACGACAAGTGGACTTAAAGAAAGTGATTGCGTATTCTTCTGTAGCCCACATGAATTTTGTAACTCTTGGACTTTTCAGTTTAAACCCTCAAGGAGTTGAAGGAAGTCTTTTACTGATGCTAAGTCACGGTTTAGTTTCACCTGCGCTCTTCCTTTGTATAGGAGCACTTTATGATAGGCATAAAACACGTCTCGTAAGATATTATGGTGGTAGTGTTAGGACAATGCCTATCTTCTCTGCCATTTTCCTTTTCTTTACTATGGGAAATATCAGTTTACCAGGAACAAGTAGTTTTGTTGGAGAATTTCTAGTATTAGCGGGTACTTTTGAAGCAAACCCTTTTATATGTTTCCTAGGAGCTACAGGTATGGTTTTAGGGGCAGCTTATTCTTTATGGCTGTATAACCGAATTGTTTTTGGTGCATTTAAGCCGCACTTTATTTCTACATATGCGGATCTAAACAGGCGTGAATTCTTTACTTTTGTACCGTTAATTATTGCTGTTTTATGGATGGGGGTTTATCCCGAAGTCTTTTTAAATGAGATACACGCTTCAGTTTCCCATTTACTACAAAATTTATCAACCTCGTTCTAAAGATGTTTTATTTATTCGATTCGGATTTCTTAGGCCTCCTTCCTGAAATTTTTCTCCTTACATCCTTATGTATCCTATTAGGGTATGGTGTATGGTATGAAAAAGGCAGAGAATCTCAAATGACTTCTCATCAATTATGGGTTGGTGGTTTATGTCTTTTATTCACATTTATTCTTTTATGTGAAAATCCCTTTTTCCATATGATTGTGTGCTTTAATACATTAATCATTGATGGTATGGGTTCTTTCTTAAAGAGCTTTATTCTTTTCAGTACCCTTGGTGTTTTCGCATTAAGTTTTTCTTATTTAAGACAAGAAAAAATCAAAGCTTTTGAATTCGTTATTCTTCTTCTTTTAGCAACCCTAAGTTTAATGCTTATGGTATCTTCTTATGATTTTATATCATTGTATCTTGCTATAGAGTTTCAAAGTTTAGGACTTTATGTTCTAGCTGCTTTGAAGAGAGAAAATGAATATTCAACAGAAGCAGGTCTTAAGTATTTTGTATTAGGAGCCTTTTCTTCTGGTTTTTATTTATTTGGTGCCTCCCTTATTTATGGTTTAACAGGGACCACCAATTTTGAAGACTTAAGTATTTTATTTACTGGTTTAGGCCCTACAGACCTCTTTACACAGGGGTCTGTTGTAGTTGGGTTACTGTTCTTATCCGTTGCTTTCTTATTTAAAATCAGTGCAGCACCATTCCATATGTGGTCACCTGATGTTTACGAGGGGGCTCCTACAGTAATTACAGCTTTCTTCTCTATGGCACCAAAACTTGCCTTATTCGGCGTTCTTATTAGAGTTTTTTATCTTGGTTTTTTTGATTTTCTATTCTCTTGGCAACAAATATTCTTTATTTGTAGTCTAGCATCTATGATTTTTGGTGCCTTTGGTGCACTAGCTCAGGTTAAAATTAAACGTCTTTTAGCTTTCAGTTCTATTGGTCATGTAGGTTACCTCCTTATTGGTCTTGCTACAGGAAGCCTTGAAGGTCTTCAAGGTATTTTCCTTTACCTTATCGTTTATTTCTTAATGACTCTGAATGCTTTCAGTGTTGTTTTAAGTTTACGACCTGACCAAGATAAATCTAGATATTTATATGAAATAAAAAACCTTGGTATTCAAAACCCTCTTTTAGCACTTACTTTTAGTGTTAATTTATTCTCTATGGCTGGAATTCCCCCTCTAGCAGGTTTCTTAAGTAAGTTCTACTTATTTTTTGCGGCTTTAAATGCTTCTTTATACTCATTAGCTATTCTAGGAGTTTTATCAAGTGTTTTAAGTTGTTTTTATTATATAAGTTTAATTAAACTTATGTATTTTCACAAAGCAGAGGAGACCGCAGGAACCGTTGCTATTCATACCCCTGGAGATATAGATGCACAAAAAGCTATTCTTCTTGGAATAACATTCTTTGGTGTTTTATTCCTGTTTGTATACCCTTCACCGTTCTTTTTATTAAGTCACGCAGCAGCACTATCTTTTTCTTAAATTAAAATGAAATATTTCTTAGCCCTTTTTGCCGCGCTTGGTATAAGTTCAGCTATAATGGTTGTTAGAGCTAATAACCCTGTTTATTCAGTTCTTTACCTGATTATGGTTTTTGTGAATGCAAGCGGGCTCTTAATTCTTCAAGGTTTAGACTTCTTTGCGATGATTTTTCTAGTGGTCTATGTTGGTGCAATCGCCGTGTTGTTCCTTTTCGTAGTCATGATGCTAAACATCAAAATAGAGGAAAAACATGAAAGTATGCTTCGCTATTTACCTGTTGGTGGTGGTATCGGTCTAATCTTCTTTTTAGAAGTTATTCTTAGTCTTGATAAAGAGTTTATTCCTTTAACAGATTTTGCGGTAGACGAAACAACGGGAGAAAACTTAATAGTTCCTGATTATCTCCATTGGGGCTTTTCTCTGACCCAAAAAACAGGAATTGAAGCAATTGGTCAAGTTATTTACACCTATTACTTCTATTATTTCTTTATGGCTAGCTTTATTCTTCTAGTTGCTATGATTGGGGCAATCCTTTTAACACTTCATAACGACCCGAAAGTTAAACGCCAAGAGGTTTTTGAACAAAATGCAAGAGAGTTTTCTAGAACAATACAAAAAGCTTCTTAAAAACCCAAATTAAAATGTAATGAGAGAGGGTTCGTACTCTCTCAAAGGTCCTCAATAGCTCAGTGGTAGAGCAAATGGCTGTTAACCATTTGGTCGTTGGTTCAAATCCAACTTGAGGAGTAAACCCTAAACAGGGGTATTAGCGTAATAAGATGTGCTCTTATAAAGATTTTTTTAGATCTTTGTAAGAATAATCTTAGTAAAAAAGAAAAAAATCATGAAATTATTTCGTGAATACTGGTGTGATGCTGCGGAACCCTGGCAATTTGGATTCCAGGACCCTGCGACACCTGTGATGCAAGGTCTAATTGACCTGCACCATGATTTAATGTTTATCCTATCTTTTATACTTGTTTTTGTTGTGTGGATTTTGGGTCGAACATTATATCACTTCAATGCAAGTAAAAATCCAATCCCCTACAAAATTACACATGGTACTCTAATCGAGATTGTGTGGACAGTAACACCAAGTATTATTTTAATGCTTATTGCTCTACCGTCATTTGCTCTTCTTTACTCTATGGAAGAAATTGTAGATCCTGGTGTAACACTAAAAGCTGTTGGACACCAATGGTATTGGGTTTATGAGTATTCTGATTATAACTTAAGTGACGAGCAAGCTCTAACATTTGAAAGTTATATGGTGGCTGAAGATGATTTAGAGCCGGGACAACTTCGTCTTTTAGAAGTGGATAATCGTGTTGTTCTTCCAGTTCAAACACATATCCGTGTTATCATTACTGCTGCTGATGTTCTACATAGCTGGGCAGTTCCTTCATTAGGTGTAAAATGTGACGCTATTCCAGGTCGTCTGAACCAAGTGAACCTTTTCATTAAACGTGAAGGTGTTTTTTACGGACAATGTAGTGAACTGTGCGGTGTTAACCATGGGTTTATGCCTATTGTTGTTGAAGCCGTTCCAGTTAATGACTATATTGAATGGGTAACAAATAAAATTGAAGTTTAATTATGTCAAGTTCTGCTATTCAAAGACACCCTTTTCATTTAGTTGACCCTAGTCCTTGGCCCATTTTTTCATCCCTTTGTGCGTTAACCACAACAACTGGTGCCGTTTTATGGATGCATGGCTATGAAAATGGAGGGTTTGTTTTTTCTTTAGGTTTTGCTGGTATTCTTTATGCTATGATCGTATGGTGGCGTGATGTGGTTAAAGAGGCAACTTATGAAGGACATCATACACATGCTGTTCAAACAGGACTTCGCTGGGGTATGATCCTTTTTATTGTTTCTGAGATCATGTTCTTCTTTGCCTTTTTCTGGGCATTTTTCCACTCAAGTGTTTCTCCTGCCATTGATATCGGGGGTATCTGGCCTCCAAAAGGAATTGAAGTGTTAAGTCCTTGGGAAGTTCCTTTATTAAACACACTTATCCTTCTTTTATCAGGGGCTTCTGTTACTTGGGCTCACCATGGTATCTTATGCGGTGAAAAGAAACAAATTGTTTATTCTCTCATTGTTACTGTTATCCTAGCTGCTATTTTCACAGGCTTACAAGGTCTTGAGTATGTAGAAGCTCCTTTCAGTATTTCTGACGGTGTTTACGGTTGTACTTTTTTCCTAGCTACAGGATTCCACGGTTTCCACGTCCTAATTGGAACAATCTTCCTTACAGTTTGCCTATTTCGTCAGTTAGCTGGCCACTTTACACCATCGCACCACTTTGGTTTTGAGGCCGCTGCATGGTACTGGCACTTTGTTGATGTGGTTTGGCTTTTCCTATTCGTAAGTATTTACTGGTGGGGAGGTCAATAAGGGAAAAAATATCTTATCATACACAATAAAATGATACCTTCACCTCTTGATCAATTTGCAATCAATTGCCTAATCCCTTTTAGATTAGGTTCTTTTGATTTGAGTTTTACAAATTCATCTCTCTTTTTACTAACAGGAACTGGTCTTATAAGTATTCTTATTTGGTTTGCTACTGTAAACGGTGGGCGCCTTGTGCCTTCTCGTTGGCAATCTATTGTCGAAATGATCTATGATTTCGTCTACGATATGGTTCAAAACCAAGTAGGTCCTTCAGGACGAGCTTATTTTCCTTTTATTTTTACTCTTTTTGTTTTCATCCTATCAGCTAACTTAATTGGTATGATTCCTTATAGCTTCACATCTACAAGTCATATCGTAGTTACTTTTGGATTATCTCTTTCTATTTTTATTGGTGTTACACTTATTGGTTTTCTTACACACGGTCTTCACTTCCTTAGCTTCTTCCTACCAGGAGGAGCTCCTTTAGCTTTAGCCCCTCTTCTAGTAGTTCTTGAAGTAGTTTCGTATTCCTTCAGAGCAATTAGTTTAGGTGTTCGTCTTTTTGCTAATATGATGGCTGGACACACTCTTGTGAAAATCCTTAGTGGCTTTGCATGGACAATGCTTTCAGTTGGTGGTATCCTTGCTGTTGGTGCTTTAGGACCTTTCCTTGTTGTGTTTGGTCTTACAGGACTAGAACTTGGTGTTGCTAGTTTACAGGCTTATGTTTTTACAATCCTTACCTGTATCTACCTCAACGACGCTATCCATTTACACTAAAATCAGGTTTAAACTGATTTAAAAATATAAAGAAGACTCTTTTATTCTTAATATGATCTCGAAAAATAATCCAGTTTTAAGAGGTTAATAAAAAGAATCAACAAAATAAATCCTAGACAAATATCCTGCTGTGCCTGTAGCTCAATTGGATAGAGTGTCAAACTACGGATTTGAAAGTTGAGAGTTCGAGTCTTTCCAGGCATGAAAAACTTATATACAGGATTTTCTTTTAATGCTGAAATGTTGTAATTTTTGAGATGAACACTCTTAGTAGAGGATATACCTCCCGAAATGAAAGTTTTAGTTTTAAAAGTCTGTTTTAAGGATATAAACGTAGTTTTAATTTTGTTTTTATCTTTTATAGAATTAAAGATTAGAAGGGTAAAAAACTAAAATAAATATTCGAGAGTTGGATTAACTTTTATCCGGCTTTCGGGGCACGTAGCTCAGTTGGTTAGAGCGTTCGCCCGATAAGCGAAAGGTCGGCAGTTCAAGTCTGCCAGTGCCCATAATCCCTTTAGGTACTGAGAAGATTGGGAGAAAAAAGGGAATAAATCTAGGGTATGATCCCGGCCCAGAATGAATGCTTGCGATAAGCCTAATACATGCAAGTCGAACGCACAGAAATGTGAGTGGCGAACGGGTGAGTAATGCGTAAGAATCTACCTCTTAAATAGCCGTAAATAGGAAAAGGCAAAGTCCGTTAAGAGATGAGCTTGCGTAAGATTAGGTAGTTGGTGTGGTAAAAGCTCACCAAGCCAATGATCTTTAGCTGGTCTGAGAGGATGATCAGCCACACTGGGACTGAGACACGGCCCAGACTCAATGATAGAGGCAGCAGTAAGGAATATTAGACAATGAGCGGAAGCTTGATCTAGCTATATCGCGTGGGTGATGCAAACCTTCGGGTAGTAAATCCCTTTAATTGGATAAAAGATTATGACAAAATCCAATCAAAAAGTCCCGGCTAACTTCGTGCCAGCAGCCGCGGTAAAACGGAGGGGACAAGTGTTATTCGGAATGACTGGGCGTAAAGAGTTCGTAGGCGGACATACGAGTTTGAAGGACCAACCCATAGAACTCCTTTGGGAAATCTTTAATAAGCGTATGTCTTGAGTCAGATAGAGGAAAGTGGAATGTCATGTGTAGGGATAAAATCCGCGAAGATGTGATGGAAGGCCGAAAGCGAAGGCAACTTTCTGGGTCTTGACTGACGCTAAAGAACGAAAGCGTGGGTAGCGACAGGGATTAGAGACCCCTCTAGTCCACGCCGTAAACGATGAGTGTTCACTTTGGGTGTTTACATCCGAGGTTTAGCTAACGCGTTAAACACTCCGCCTGGGGAGTACGGTCGCAAGGCTGAAACTCAAGGGAATTGACGGGAGCTCGCACAAGTGGTGGATCATCTTGTTTAATTCGATAATACGCGCAAAACCTTACCAACCCTTGACATCTTTTTTTTTCAATACCTTAGGAGGGTATTAGATTACAAAAAGACAGGTGCTGCATGGCTGTCGGCAGTTCGTGTTGTGAAACGTCTGGTTAAATCCTATAACGGACGCAACCCCTTCGAAATTTCTAAATTGCTTTTTCGGAATGCCCATGAGAAGTGGGAGGAAGGTGGGGATCACGTCAAGTCATCATGGCCCTTATGGGTTGGGCTACAAAGGTGATACAATGGTAATTACAAAGGGATGCAATGATTCAAGTCGGAGCAAAGCCTAAAAAATTATCTTAGTTCGGATTGGTCTCTGCAACTCGGGACCATGAAGCTGGAATCACTAGTAATCGTGGATCAGCACGCCACGGTGAATCTGTTCTCGGGCTTTGTACACACCGCCCGTCACACCGGGGAAGCCGGACTGATCTAAAAACTTTAAATCTTTTTTTATCTTTTATTTTTTACTTACTTTAATAGTTTTTTTAACTGATATTCTTAGACATTTAAGGCCGAAGGCCAGTTTGGTAACTCTGGTGAAGTCGTAACAAGGTAGCCGTAGGGGAACCTGCGGCTGGACTGGCTCAATTTTTATTTTTATTTAGCAGGTCTTTTGTGTTATAAAATGCACTTTATAACACGAAGAAATCATAGTTCTTTTATTATTATGCTTGCCCCTAAAAAAACAAAATTTCGTAAATTTCATAGAAGGCTTAATTTCGGGTTCACTAAAGTAAAAGGACCTAGGAATCGAAAAATACTTTCTAAAAAATACCTTACGTCTAAAACTGACCTTGTCTTTGGGGTCTGCGGTATTAAAGCTCTAGAGCCCGCTAAACTCCACGCCCGTTGTATAGAAGCAGCAAGGCGTGCTATGACCAGATACTTAAAAAGATCTGGGAAAATATGGATACGTGTCTTTCCATCTGTAAGTATTTCAGCAAAACCTAATGAAATCCGTATGGGAAAAGGTAAAGGACCCCATTCTTTTTGGGCCGCTTTAGTTAGACCAGGACAGGTTCTTTTCGAAATAGACCGTGTTCCTATCAAAGAAGCTAAACAGGCTTGTACCTTAGCTGCGGCTAAACTTCCTTTTAAAACTGCTTTTATACTTAAAAAATGAAAACACACGGTACTTATTTTTTACCGGGAGACAATTCCGGGGCTAAGAAAATGTTCTGCATTGGACAACCAAGATCTCAACTTTATATAGGCGATACTATCACAGTCTCAATCAAAGAGTCCCTTCCTTCACATAGATCTCGTGTAAAGAAAGGAAATGTGTATAAAGCCGTTGTTTGTGAATTAAAGCAAAAGAGAAATAGATTTACCCATTTAGGTCGTTCTTTCTCTAAAAATTCTGCTGTCATCGTCAATTCTAAAGGTGATCCTATTGGAACAAGAATCTATTCTTTAGCTTCTTTTGAATTACGTGCCCGCGGCCATATTAAAATAGCTTCTCTCTCTCCTTTTCTTTTTTAAGGTGTTCTAGAGATCAACATTCTAAGTTTATTATGTATCATTTAAGCCTAAAACAAAATATATCTTCAGTTAATTCTATTCCTAACTTAGAAAAAGTTATCTTGCGTGCAAATACTTCGAAACCTGAGACCTTATCTAATTTGAGTTTAGCGCTGCAAGTTATTACGGGCCAATTCCCTAAGAAAAACTATGCTAAAAGGCCTTTAGCAGGGTTTAAACTTAAAAAAGATCAACTCCTTGGTGCGCAAATAACACTAAGAAAAGGTAAAATGCATTCCTTTATCAAAAATCTTATTTTTATCATTTTGCCTAAATTTGTTGATTTCAAAGGAGTCCCAAAGAAAAATCTTGATACTCAAGGAAACATCCATTTCGGGTTAACGCAATTTTTTCTTTGGCCCCAATGCGAAGTATCTTACGAAGTTTTCAGAAGACCCAGTGGCTTTCATTTAAGCTTGATATCTAAAGGAGATCTTAAAAAAAAGGTAATGATTTATTCTTATTTAGGACTTCCTATTACAGAAGAGGAGATAGAGGGTTAATATCTAACCGACATTATACAAAAGGACGAAAAAGAAAAGTGAAAAAACGTATACATAAAGACATAAAAATCCGCCGCCTTTTTAAGCAATATGAAGTAAAAAGGCGCCTTTTACTAGGGTTGATAAATGATTTATCGATTCCATTAGAAAAAAGGCTGGATTTTATTTCTGAACTTAATAGGCTCCCAAGGAATGCGTCAAAAACACGTATTATGAATAGATGTGTCCTAACAGGGCGAAATAAAAGTGTCTATAGGTTTTGTAAACTATCTAGGTTGAGTCTAAGAGATTTAGGCTCTAAAGGGATGATTCCCGGACTTTCAAAAAAATCATGGTAATCTTAAAATGAACACATTCTCAAATTTTTATTCACGTGTCCAAAACGCACAACGCCTTGAGGATTCTTTCGTCGAGATGCCTTGGTCCCACAAAATCTGGAGAGTCGCTATCCTTTTAAAGCGTCTGAAATACATAGAAGATTTAGAATGTCTTCACAAAGATGCAAAAAAAGGGTATACAATAAAACTTTACTTAAAAAAAGGGGCTTTTTCTTATTTACGACAAATAAGTAAGCCAAGTAAAAGGCTTTATACAAAAGCGAAAGAACTGAAAACTCATAAAAAAGGAATTGGTTCTTTAATAATATCAACCCCTCTAGGTCTTTTATCTTCTGAAGAGGCAAGTACTCTTGGTGTGGGTGGTGAACTTATGTTTGAAATTTATTAAAATAAGAAAATGTCTCGTTCCGTCTGGAAAGGCCCTTTTGTAGACTATGGTTTAATTCGATCTATTCTTAAACGACAAGAAAGCGAAGAAAAATATCCCAAAGGCCCACTTAAAATTTATTCTCGCCGTTCTATTATTTTACCCGAATTCATCGGACTAGAAGTTGAAATACATAACGGAAAAACATTTCAAAAAGTCCTTTTAAAAGAAGAAATGATAGGCCACTCTTTTGGAGAGTTTGCACCAACAAGAAAAATTTTTGTCCCTAAGGATAAGAAAAAAGGTAAAAAGAATTAAAGCAAAGTATGGCTCAAAAAACGAATCCTGTAAGTCTAAGGCTTAAACTTAATAGAAGATTTGACTCTTTTTGGTGGTCTTCTTTGTATTACTCTAGACTCTTTGATAAAGATTTGGCAGTAAGGAAACATATTAACAACCTTATTCGCCAAACAAAAAAAAGATCCCTTGCTCGTATTGGTTATACAGCAAGCCCTAAAGCACAAAAAATATTCCTTTACTGGGTTCGACCTAGTAAAACAGAAAAAAAAGATACCCCTTCTTTTTGGAGGCGTAGATATCAAAACGTAAAAAAGGCCAGGGAAAATTCAATATACTCTTTTCCTACACAAGGTTCTTCTTTATTAAAGCTTTCTTCTGCACAGACTAACATCAAAACACGTGAGAAAGCAAGACTTTTACGTCTTTTAGGTTTAATCTTTTCTTCTACTCTTATTGATCCTAAATCAAAAAAGGAGGTTTACCTTAAATTAATTAGAAATTTAAAAGAAAAAAACGAGTTATCTTCTTCTTCTAAATTTTACTCCCAATCAGATTTACAAAAAGCTTTTAGGCATTTAAAAGATCTAAAAGACGATCCAATCAGAGGAAAAAAACTTAAATCTAGGAAAACTTTATCTTCTAACACGTCAGAAATGAAGCGTGTCAATTTACGAGGAGTTAAAGGCAAAAAATTAGTTGAAAGCATTAAAAGGTCTTTTAGAGAAGGGCTTCAAGGTAATATCAGAAACTCTTTTCAGTTAAACTCACCAATATCTCCTTGTGTTTTAAAAACGCCTTATTTTAGCGCACACGCTTTAACACAGCATATTAAAACACAATTACGAAGACGTATTTTCTTTAAAAGAATTTTTGGTTCTATACAAAGAGAAAGCCACCCCTTATTTAAGCAAAAACTAATTAAGGGTATCAGAATTCTTGTGTCAGGACGTTTAGGCCGACCGGAGAAAGCTAAAAAAGCTTCTCTTTACATTGGTAGAACTTCTTTAAATACTTTTAATCAGCAAATAGATTACTACTCTGATTCTGCTTTAACTAAATACGGCCAAGTAGGTATTAAAGTTTGGATTTCCTTCTAAACTACTTCAAATATTGCTCTGAAAGGCACTGTAAAGCCTCAGAAGGCTATTACATCCCTTTTATAGGGAATTATACAAAAAATATGAAGAAAAGCCTCACAGGCGAAATTAAAAGGGGTAGCCTTTAACACGTTAAAAAAGGTTATAAAATCCCCTTAAAAAGGTTTACTTTCCATTTATCCTTAAGACAGGCTCTATATTATACTAAAACTAAACTCTTCAAAGGGTTTATATTTACTTTTATCTCCCATAATTTTCTTATTATTAATATGTTAGAAGGTGCTAAACTTATTGGTGCTGGGTGTGCAACAATCGCTCTAGCTGGAGCTGGTGCAGGAATTGGTATTGTCTTCGGATCTCTTATCAACTCTGTAGCTCGTAACCCATCACTAACAAAGCAACTATTCGGATATGCTATCCTTGGTTTCGCTTTAACAGAAGCTATCGCTCTATTCGCTTTAATGATGTCTTTCCTAATTCTATTCGTATTCTAAGAATTTCTTAGAATCATAGAATACGAGTCTCTATTAAGTAAGATTTAAGAAATTAATCTTTTAAAAAGATTACTACTAACAACGATATAATTTTACAAAAGTAAAATCCTTTATGCGGATATGGCGGAATTGGCAGACGCGTTAGTTTTAGGCACTAGTGAAGAAATTCGTGGGGGTTCAAGTCCCTCTATCCGTATACGGGTGTGTAGCTCAGTGGTAGAGCATCGGGCTTTTAACCTGGTGGTCGTAGGTTCGAGTCCTATCACACTCAATAAACACTTTTAATATTTTTAAGACGACCGCTTAAAAAAGTTCTTTTTTAAGGAAAAACTTAAATTAAAAAATTCTTATGTATCTCCCAGGAATTCTATTGAAAATTCTAGGTTTAATTGTTCCTTTGCTATTAGGTATCGCCTTCATGGTTTTAGCTGAAAGAAAAGTCATGGGATCAATCCAACGAAGAAAGGGCCCTAACGTTGTGGGTCTTTTTGGTATTCTCCAGCCTATTGCGGATGGATTAAAATTAATGGTAAAGGAAACCGTCCTTCCAAGTAACGCGAACTTGATGATTTTTTTGGCTGCACCTGTTTTAACTTTTATGCTGGCTCTAATTTCATGGGCAGTTATTCCTTTTGGAGATTCTCTAGTCTTGTGTGACTTAAATATTGGGGTGCTTTACCTTTTTGCTGTATCTTCTCTTGGAGTTTATGGTGTTATTATGGCAGGATGGTCAAGTAACTCTAAATATGCTTTCCTAGGGGCCTTAAGATCTACAGCACAAATGGTTTCTTACGAGGTTTCCCTAGGCCTTATACTTATTTCTACTCTAATTTTCGCAGGTTCATTAAATTTCACTGAAATTGTAGAAAGCCAAAAAGGTGTATGGTTTGTTGTTCCGCTTTTTCCCCTGTTTGTCATGTTTTTCATTTCATGCTTAGCAGAGACTAATCGAGCACCTTTTGACTTGCCAGAAGCGGAAGCAGAACTTGTTGCTGGGTATAACGTGGAGTATTCTTCTATGGCCTTTGCACTATTCTTTTTAGGAGAATATGGAAACATGATTTTAATGTGTACTTTTTGTGCCATTATGTTTTTCGGTGGCTGGTTACCACTTATTCCAGGTTTACCTTTTATTCCTGCAGCAGCTTGGCTTGGAGCAAAAGCAGCACTTTTCCTTTTTGGTTTTATTTGGGTTCGTGCTTCTCTTCCTCGTTACCGTTATGACCAGCTTATGCGTCTAGGTTGGAAGGTATTCCTTCCCCTTTCTTTAGCTTGGGTCTTTTTTGTATCAGGTTTATTTATTGGTTGTGACTTACTACCGTAAGCATACTAAATTATTCCGTAACCTACAAAAAACACAAAAAGTTATTTTAAGATCACACCAGAAAGTCTTGAAATTGCCCTTCTCGTCCGTTTTAAGGCCCTTTCAATACAAAAGTGCTATACTTTTATGTAAAAAAGCATTTTAGCCCCTTATAATCGAAATTTGAAGACTGCGTGTTTTTTATAGGGCTTTTATACAAATAGCTCGAAAAGTAACATCAAGATTATAAACTATATAGAGCGGGCATAGCTCAAATGGTAGAGTAGGGCATTGCCATTGCTCAGATGAGGGTTCGATTCCCTCTGTCCGCTTTGCGGGTCCCTTTCGTCTAGTGGTTAGGACATCGCTTTTTCAAGGCGGTAACACGGGTTCGATCCCCGTAAGGGATAGATAATTTTAGTAGAAAGAACAGCCCTAATAAGGCTTCTTCGTTCCTAAGGAGGATAGTTCCAATGGTAGAACAACGGTTTCCAAAACCGCAGGTTAGGGGTTCGAATCCCCTTTCTCCTGGTGTATCCTTCAAATAAAACTGCACCTGTGTACTTTTAGCAGTAAACCGCAAAGAGTTTTTAATTAAAGTTGAATATAAATAACAACACAACTTTGAGATAAACACACTTAAGAGAGGAAATGCCTTTTTTAACAACAAAATTTTTAGGTAAGCACTCTTAGTAAGGGAGATACCTAATTTTAGCAACAAAATTTTGAGATAGGCACTCTTAGTAGAGGAAATACCGAAATATCGGTATTTTTTACTAGACTTTATAACTTTTTGCTGGTTTTTCTTAAAAATGCATGCGAAAATTACTGCGGGTATAGATTAATGGTAAATTATCTGCCTTCCAAGCAGAGGATAAGGGTTCGATTCCCTTTACCCGCAGTAATCACTCAGTTTATCTATTATAAACTGATAAAACCTAGCCTTTTTTTTAATCCTAGTATTTAAAAGGTTAACCATTCGGCCCGTTTGGTGAAATTGGTAAACACGACAGACTTAAAATCTGTTCCCTTTTGGGTTATCGGTTCAAGTCCGATAATGGGCACGGGGATCACATCTCGACTATAAGGTGTGACCGGCTTTGCGCCTAGGGGGCCTTAGCCTAAGCGACGGTAGAAACCCTCGTCATACGTGGTATACGTATAACCAGTCCCTGCTTATTTTTATTCATACAAAATTTTAAATAAAAGAGTTGTAAGTTTTCTCGCGGAATGACGGAGAAACCAAACGTCATTCGGAAAGCTTAGATGAAACTATTGTCATTGACCCAGGGATACGTGGTCAATGAACCCTCAATGATCATGAGAAAATTATAACATTCTATCTAGAATTTATAGTCTTTGTATGAATAAGATTAAGTATACTTGAGAACAAAAGAAAAGATAGTTAATTTCCATTTCCCGAAGTATTGAGATACCTTCTCCTTGCCTTCTTCCACGATTCTTAACATTTCGACAAAGCTTAAGTTGTTATTTAACAGGTTAATGTATGGCACGTATTGTCATTGAATACATCTTTAAGCTTCCCACCAATTGATTACGGAGTGCATAACCATTCCTATAGAATTAATTGGGAAAATGATTGTTACTCGAAAAATTCCTCGAGCGGGCCGCGGCCCTAACAAAATTTTTAGGGACCCGAAATGCGTGGGGGGGGTTAGGGGGGGGTAAGCTCTAGTATTTCCCTCGGTCTCCGTGGTCTACACGGAGGGAAAGAGGGAAGTATTAGAGCTTCAAGTATCAGTGGGTTAACCTGTAAGTACGTTAGATTACAATTAACTTATGTTACAATAAACTTTATGCTTATAATATATAAGTATATACAGTAAACTTAGGTATACAGTATACTTAATACTTGATGTATTAATACTTGAGATGTTAATTAATATAATCTTAACGGTTAATTAATGCTTTGACTTGCTTGATTAACGCTTAAATGTGCCTGGATAACATGCCATTACTTGCTTTAATTGCTTGAATAGCAAGCCTTTTACATTAATAATACCCCTTTTTACTTGGATAATCTACCCCCTTGATTAGATAACATGCTATTAAAGGCCAATGTTTGATAATTAAGCCTATTACTTACTTTATACTTACAGTATAGTGTATACTTTAAGTTGTTTGAACTGCTAATGTAACATTAGGCTGCTTAATTACCTTATACCTTACACTTTTAGTGTACACAATATCCCACTTGTCTTTTAGATTGGCACTTGAACTTAATAAATTAACCTCTTAACCTATTATATTCCGTATATCCGTGTTTATTTTAGTTTAATGAGGGTTAAATACCTCTAAAGTTGTATTAATAAAGGGATATGGGGGGTTAGTTTAGTGGATAAAACAACGACCTTCTAAGTCGTCGTCGGTGGTTCGACTCCACCACTCCCTGGAGCGCATTTTTATCTAAGATATAATATACCTGCTTCTTATTTTATTTTTTGTATGAAGTAAAGATAAATCTTAGGCGTGCGGCCCACAAGGTGTAGCGCAGCCTGGCAGCGCGTCTGTTTTGGGAACAGAAGGTCATAGGTTCAAATCCTATCACCTTGAAAAGAAAAATAAAGGTAAAATGAGTTTGATTCATTCACTTCATGTATCTTTTGTGGTGTTCCTTCTAGGTTTAGTTGGTATATACTTAAACAGAAAGAATATTATTCTAGTTTTAATGAGTATTGAACTAATGCTTTTAGGAATAAATCTAAATCTTTTGAGTTTTTCTGTGTCTTTAGATGACCTAATAGGCCAAGTTTTTGCACTATTTATCCTTACAGTAGCAGCTGCAGAATCTGCAATTGGCTTAGCAATTTTAGTGATCTATTTCCGTGTAAGGGGGACAATAGATATAGAATTCATTCGTTTAATGAAAGGTTAAAGTTATTGGGAAAGGTAGGATTCGAACCTACGTAGATTGAATCAACAGATTTACAGTCTGCCGCCTTTAACCACTCAGCCACTTTCCCATAATAAAACAAGGAGTCTTAGGATGCCTCAATTAGATCACGTAACGTATTTTTCCCAGTATTTCTGGCTTTGTGTGTTCTTCTTTGGTTTTTATGGATTTTGTGTTAAGTTTTATCTTCCAGGTCTAACTCGTTTAGCCAAGTATAGAGCTAAAACACAAAATCAAGGTTCTTTAAACCAAGAAGACTCTACAAGTCTAGATCTTGACATAAGCCTTCCAAAACCAGTGCAAACTGGTTTAAATGCCGCTTTTGATTTTTCTGCTTTTATTGATTCTCTTAAGCCGCTTAGCCCATTTTCTTCTTTAAGTAAAATGTTTGCTTGGCGTCGTGATTCATATCCTGCAGATTGGGCTTGGAAAGATTCTTTTCTACGCGAATTCAAATCTAAGAAAGATATTGAAAACCGTAGATTTGCCGCTCTTATTACAAAAGGAGCGCGAGAATCTTCTCTTTCTAACCAAACTCTTGTTTTTGGAGGCTTTTCCTCTACTAAGAGTGCTTATCTCAATGTTTTTGATATTCTTGTACTAAAAAGTTTCGTTTCAGCGCCAAAAAAGGCAAAGAAAAAGAAATAAAGCTTTAGAAACTTGTGCAAGTTTTGTATGTTTGTAGGATTTTTACAACATAGTTTGTAAATAAAAGCATAATAATCATAATTATGATTAAGGAGAATAATAAAAAGGTTAAAGGCCTTAATTAAAGTCAAAAAAATGACCAACGAAAAGTTACCAAAAGGCAGTGAAGCCCTACGTTGGGGTGTCGCCGCTTTCTTAGTTTTTATCGTATTCAGTTCAAAAGGTATTCTGATTTATAACGAAGAGATCCTAGTAGCTCTTGGATTCTTCGGTTTTGTAGCTTTTGTGTCTAAATCTTATGGAAAAGACATTCAAGCTTCTTTAGATGTACGTGGAGAAGGAGTTAAGCAAAAAGTTGCTGAAAATCTTGAGAGCAATAAAAAGTCTCAGGAACTACTTCTTAGCCACTGGGAAGCACAAAACCCCGTGTGGTGCTCGTACAACGAGAAGCGTGCTGGTCAAGCTGAATCTTTATCAAACCGCCTAGCAGCTTCCGAAAATTTTATGCTTTGGTTCTCTAGTCCTCTTGCAGGTAGCGGTGAAGGGCTTTTTAAAGCTTCTATGTCTTTTGCAACATGGAACCTTCTAAAGGGCGATTTTGCTGGAGCTAGCAACAATGTAAATCAATGGTCAAACACTTTTCGTCAAAGACTTTATGGTAAAGTTTTTGAAGCAGTTTCAAAAGGAGACAAGCGTGTACAACAAGATTGGGTCGCTTCTTCTTTAGCAAGCGTAGGAAAAATGGATCTATAAGTTACTTTTGTAACTTGATAAAGTTTGATCGTCTTTCAATACCAAGTGTATTAAAAGGCTTACAAGAAGCTTTTTAATAAAATATTCATACAGGCTTAGGTTCATTACTTAAGCCTGTGATATATCAAAAACTTTCTTTCAAAATTGAAGAAAGTGTATAACAAGCTAAATTAAAAGGAACTTGCTTACATAGTATTATGTAAGCAAAAACCAAAAATAACAAAATAAAGCCTTTTTTACAGGGTTTTATTTATTTGAATGACATATCATTCAAATAGCCTTCAAAAAATTTTTATAAAAAGAAAAAATGCAATTTGTAGAACGCTGGATGTTCTCAACAAACCACAAGGACATTGGTACTTTATATCTACTCTTTGGTGGATTTTCAGGTTTACTGGGTACATGTTTCTCGCTTCTTATCCGTATGGAGCTTTCTCAACCAGGAAACCAAATCTTAGGTGGAAATCATCAACTATATAACGTAATCATTACAGCTCACGCTTTCCTAATGATTTTCTTCATGGTTATGCCTGCACTTATCGGTGGCTACGGTAACTGGTTCGTGCCTCTTATGATCGGTGCTCCCGATATGGCTTTCCCAAGATTAAATAACATTAGTTTTTGGCTTCTTCCGCCATCTCTTATTCTTCTTCTATGTTCTGCTCTAGTTGAAGTTGGTGCAGGTACAGGTTGGACAGTTTATCCTCCCCTAAGTAGTATCACAGCACACTCTGGTGGTGCCGTAGATATGGCTATTTTTAGCTTACACGTTTCAGGTGCCGCAAGTATTTTAGGAGCTATCAACTTTATTACTACAGTTTTTAACATGCGTGCTCCAGGAATGACTTTTCACCGTCTTCCACTTTTCGTATGGTCAGTGTTAATCACAGCATTCCTACTTCTTCTATCTCTACCTGTTTTAGCAGGAGGTATTACTATGCTTTTAACAGACCGAAACTTCAATACAAGTTTCTTTGACCCTGCAGGTGGTGGTGACCCTGTGTTATTCCAGCACCTATTTTGGTTCTTTGGGCACCCTGAAGTTTATATTCTTATTCTTCCAGGGTTCGGTATTGTAAGTCACATTGTATCTACTTTCTCACGTAAACCAGTTTTTGGTTATCTTGGAATGGTTTATGCTATGCTAAGTATTGGTGTTCTAGGGTTCATCGTTTGGGCTCACCACATGTATACTGTTGGTCTAGATATTGATACACGTGCTTATTTTACAGCAGCTACTATGATTATTGCTGTTCCTACAGGAATCAAAATCTTTAGTTGGATTGCAACAATGTGGGCTGGAAGTATCGAATTTAAAACACCAATGCTTTTCGCTATTGGTTTCATCTTCCTTTTCACTGTTGGTGGGTTAACAGGTGTTGTATTAGCTAACTCTGGTCTAGATATCGCTTTCCACGATACTTATTATGTTGTGGCCCATTTCCACTATGTCCTTTCAATGGGAGCTGTTTTTGCCCTTTTTGCTGCTTATTATTATTGGATTGGTAAAATTACAGGTTATCAGTATCCTGAAACTTTAGGTCAAATTCACTTCTGGCTTTTCTTTATTGGTGTGAACTTAACATTCTTCCCAATGCACTTCCTAGGACTAGCTGGAATGCCTCGTCGTATTCCTGACTATCCTGATGCTTATGCTGGTTGGAACGCTATTGCTAGTTATGGTTCTTATGTTTCTGTGTTTGGAGCTGTATTCTTCGTTTATGTTGTGTATAGAACATTAACTTCTAATGAAGAGTGTGGTGAATATCCATGGGCACTTAATACACCAAAATCTCAGTGGTCTGTTAATTCTGCACAATCAGGTGAAGGTGTTCCTCATGACGTTTTACCGACATTAGAGTGGATGCTACCTTCTCCTCCTGCTTATCACACTTTTGAAGAAGTTCCTTCTATTAAAGTTTAAAAAAGTAGGGTTTATATTAAAGGCATAGCCTAAATTTAAGTGAAAATACAAGATGAATCAAAAAGAATTAAAGAATTTTACTCTTAATTTTGGTCCTCAACATCCTGCGGCTCACGGTGTTCTTCGACTTGTCCTGGAAATGAACGGAGAAGTAGTAGAACGTGCAGACCCACATATTGGCCTTCTCCATAGAGGAACAGAGAAATTAATTGAATATAAAACTTTTCTACAAGCTCTTCCGTATTTTGACCGTCTTGATTATGTTTCTATGATGTGTCAAGAGCATGCTTATTCATTAGCGATTGAAAAGCTTATAAAAGCAGAAGTTCCTTTACGTGGGCAGTATATTCGTGTTCTTTTCTCTGAAATTACTAGACTTCTAAATCACCTTCTTGCTTTAACAACGCATGCTATGGACGTCGGAGCTTTAACTCCTTTCCTGTGGGCATTCGAAGAGCGTGAAAGGCTTATGGAGTTTTATGAAAGAGTGTCGGGTGCTCGTTTACACGCTGCTTATGTTCGCCCTGGAGGGGTTTCTCAAGATTTACCGCATTCTCTTTGTGAGGATATTTATCAATTCGCCCAGTCTTTTGGTTCGCGTATTGATGAAATGGAGGAGTTACTAACAAATAACAGAATTTGGAAACAACGTCTAGTTAATGTTGGTGTTGTTACTCGTGAAGAAGCTCTTGATTGGGGCTTTACAGGAGTAATGCTCCGTGGATCTGGAGTTGAGTGGGACTTACGTAAATCACAACCTTACGATGTTTACGATCGAATGGATTTTGATATCCCTGTTGGAACACGTGGAGATTGTTATGACCGTTATTTGATTCGCGTTGAAGAAATGCGTCAATCTTTACGTATTATTTCTCAATGTTTAAATCAAATTCCTGACGGGCCTTTTAAGACAGATGATTTCAAATTTAGTCCTCCTTCTAGAACTGACATGAAAGAGAGTATGGAAGCCCTTATTCACCATTTTAAACTTTATACTGAAGGTTTTCATGTTCCTAAAGGAGAAACCTATTGCTCTGTTGAAGCGCCCAAAGGTGAGTTTGGTGTTTATCTTGTGACTGATGGTACAAATAAACCTTATCGTTGTAAAATCAGAGCTCCAGGATTTTTCCATCTTCAAGGCCTAGATTTTATGAGTCGACATCATATGCTGGCGGATGTAGTTACAATCATCGGAACTCAAGATATCGTTTTTGGTGAAGTAGACCGTTAGGATAAAAAGGTTTATTTTTTTTTTAAGATAAGTCTCTTTTGTGGTAGTGAGGAAATCTTCTAAAAATAGTTAATTTTTGAGATAAGCACACTTAAGAGAGAGATGAAGTCTTTTTAGGCATAACTATGTAAAAATAGTTTAATCTGGTATAAATTTTATCTTTCCAATATCGGGGAGGTGGCTGAGTGGTCGAAAGCGCTGGTTTGCTAAACCAGTTTACATTTTTTTGTAACGCGGGTTCGAATCCCGTCCTTCCCGAAGGAATTGGCTTCCTTATTTTTAATCAGTTTAATATTCTACAGGAAGCTTTTTAAGGCTTCTTTAAAAATACTTAAAGAATTATTTTCAATTATTTAAATATGTTTTCTTCAGTGTCTTCAAAGTCTTCGAATTCTACTGCAGCTCATTTCTATAAAGTCAAGGTAAAACTCGCTTGTGTAGACCTTGAATTGTTAAAAGATTTCCAAAAGGCTTTACGTGTTTTTCTCGGAGATAAAGCACCGTATACTTTTATCAGCTTACCCAGTAAAAAAAGCTTGAAAACGGTCCTCCGCTCCCCGCACGTAAACAAGAAGTCGCGTGAGCACTTTGAACTAAAGGTTTATAAATCTCAATTTATAATTAATAAACCTTCACTTTCTTGTGTCGTTGAGTTGCTAAAAGTTTTAAAATCCTGGTCTGGTGGTGAGTACACCATTTCTTTCCAGGAACGCTTTGGCTCTGTAGAAGGAAACTAAAAAGTCTTAAAGGGTAATTAGCTCAGTTGGTAGAGCGCCTCGCTTACAACGAGATTGTCAGCGGTTCGAGCCCGTTATTACCCATTGGAGTATAGCCAAGCGGTAAGGCGTCGGTTTTTGGTATCGAGATTCAAAGGTTCGAATCCTTTTACTCCAGGTATTCCTGTAAAATTGCTTGTATTATAAGAAAGGTCTTTTATTGATGTAATTTAGCCAGGGGGGATGTAACTCAATGGTAGAGTATATGCTTTGCAAGCATGAGGTTATCGGTTCAAGTCCGATCATCTCCATATTTATTTTTTAATAAAAAGTTTCTGGATAGATGTCTGAGTCCGGTTTAAGGTATCAGCCTTGAAAGCTGACGGGTCCACAAAGGCCCCGGGGGTTCGAATCCCTCTCTATCCGGCCTATTTGCGAACCCATACCGACCTCGTAATAGGTTTGCGGGGTGGAGTAATTGGTTAACTCATCAGGCTCATGACCTGAAGATTGTAGGTTCAAGTCCTACTCCCGCATTTTTAACGAATTAACCCGTATGTCAAGAGTTCCTTTTTTTACCCATTTTAATGAAATAAAGTTAAGGTTCTTCTTTTTCTCATTAAGCTTTTTCTCATGTTTTTGTGTCTCTTTTTTAGACCCTACATGTGCTGTCTTTATTTTCATTAAACCCCTTTGGGTAGAACTTCAAGGGCCTTTCTTATTTACACATCCTTTGGAAGGTATTCATGCCTCTTTATTAGCACAAGGTTTGATTGGTTTCTTGTATTCGTTGCCTTTTCTTATTTACCATTTTTGGTGTTTTATGTCTTCGAGTCTTTTTCTTTATGAGAAAAATGCTTTAAGCTTCCTTTTACTTCTTTTTTCTATTATTTTTGGTTCAGGGTTTTCCCTCTTCTATTTGGTCTTATTACCTCTCTTGTGTAAATTCCTTTTAGGGTATTCTTCATGGTTCGCCGTACTTGAACCTCGAGTCTTAGATTATTTATTATTTTTTATTAGAGTATTTGGAGGTCTTCTTTCTTTCCTTTTCACCCCTTTTGTTCTTTTTTTTATCTGCGTCCAACTGGGTAAGGAACCAAAAGATGTTGAAGGCATAAGATCTTGGGTTTTTGTGCTTAGTATTCTTTTAGGTGGTTTACTATCACCTCCTGAAGTAACAACACAGATATTAATTGGTTTAGGTTTGTATTTTTGGTATGAAATTTTAGTTTTAAGTCTGTGGGTTTATTGGATAAACTTGAAAAGTAAAAAATGAAAATAAAAGATACTTTTACTGGCGACGGGGAAGTTTCGCAAGAATCTCTTTATAAAGAAGATTCCTACAAGGCTAGTAGAAATTTAAGGCTCTATTTTAAAAAGCATAAATTGCTTTTTATGAAAGAGGAAAATTCTAACCCAAAAACTTACTCTTCTTTTATGAATTCTTTAAAAGGCTTTGATTACAAATCGTTAGATTTACAATCAAGCTACATATACACAAAGATCTTAGAAGTTCGAGGGCACTTAGGAAATCCTAGTTTGCATCGAAGTCAAAAGTCTTTATCTATTGGCCAAAAGAATGGTCTTTGGATTTACGATGGAAGTGTATTAAGAAAGAGTTTAATAGTTGCTTATACTTTCCTAAAGTATTTTAAATCGCAAGGAGGGAATGTTCTTGTGGTAAATAAAGAAGATTCTTTAAAAAGTGCCGTAAAATTTTTTTGCAATAAGATGGGATTTTTCCACATGCAAGAAAAGTGGATGGGTGGCTTGTTAACTAACTGGACTCAGGCAGACAAACAAAAAACTCATTTTTTAAAGGTCCAAGAAACTCACGGCAATCTTTTGGATCAAACTGGAGATAGGTTGTATCTAAAAGTAAAATCTCGTTTCAAGGGGATTGAAAATATGCATAAACGTCCTTCTTTGTGTATTATTTTGGATATTCAAGAGAACAATTATGCTTTTAAGGAAGCTTTAAAATTACGAATACCGGTTATGGCTTTTGTAAATACGGATGATAATTTAGAGGGGGTTGATTTCCCTATATTCGGGGCAAACAAGTCGCTGCTTTGGGTGAGATGGGTTTTTAACTTTTTCCTGTATTGCGATAGTCTGGAGGAAGGTGTTGGATTAAAGCCCTTCTCAAAAGAAAAAAACAGATAAAATAATGAGGCGAAAAAATCTCTTTAAATTGTTTACGGATGCAGGATGTGTCTTTGTTGCTGATAAAAAAAGCCAACGAGGCATGTTGAGGGCACAAATGCGTCACCGTAACCTTCCAGGTTATCCTTGGAAAGAAACTGAAGGTTTTAAACTGTTTCTTTTGAATATGAGGATCTTCAGAGCACTCTATGGCTTCATGAAGAAGAAAACACTGCGAAGAATCGCGGGAAAATCCAAGCGAATTACTTTTCTCCGTCATTTGGAAAGCCGTGTAGACGTTGTTCTTTCGAGGAGTGGGGTAGTCCCTAATATTTGGAAGGCAAGACAATTAATTCGACATGGTCATGTGGAGTTAAATAAGTCTAAGGTTTCTGATTCAGGGCTTTTAGTAGGTCCGGGAGATATTATTCAAATAAGCCGTTCTTATATCACAGGACATGAATATCCCTTAACTTCCAAGATCTTCTCTAAGAAGCCGGAACACTTAGAAATAGATTATGCGTCTTATCGCATAGTATATCTTTTTTATCCTGAAAAACTTTGGTATCCCGCACGTTTTGATTTTGATTACGTGTGGAAAGGGCTTATAGTTTAATTGGTTAAAACTGACCGCTCATAACGGTCACAATGCAGGTTCAAGTCCTGCTGGGCCTATGAACGGTAAATGTCCAGAGGTGGAATTGAACCACCGACACAAGGATTTTCAATCCTTTGCTCTACCACTGAGCTACCTGGACGTATCTTAAAAGAAGGTTAAATCCTTTTAGAAAGATAAAGCTTGGTAAAAAAGAAATCCTTTTAGTTAGATTCCCACCATACAAGAGTTCCTCGGTTACGAGTCATCTTCTTTTGGAGTTGTAAAAGCCCGTAAAGAAGGGCTTCTGCTGTTGGAGGACAACCTGGGACATAAATGTCTACAGGAACAATACGGTCACAGCCGCGTACAACAGAGTAGGAATAATGATAATATCCTCCTCCATTTGCACAGCTACCCATTGACACAACCCATCTAGGGTCAGGCATTTGGTCGTAGACCTTTCTAAGGGCAGGAGCCATCTTGTTTGTTAATGTACCTGCGACAATCATTACATCAGATTGTCTGGGACTTGGGCGGAAAATGATACCGAAACGGTCTAAGTCATATCTCGCAGCCCCTGCGTGCATCATTTCGACAGCACAGCAAGCTAAACCAAAAGTCATTGGCCACATTGAGCCTTTTTGGGCCCAATGAACTAGGTCATCAACTTTTGAAAGAGCGTATTCAAGATTCTTTGTCATAAATTATAAATATTTTTTATAAGATAAACCTTTATTTAAAATAAATCCTGGTTTTTTGGTTTTGACAGTGTCAAAAGGCGAATAACGAGAATTGAACTCGTATCATCAGAGCCACAACCTGATACTTTAACCATTAAGCTATACTCGCCATCTATAAAAAAATTTGTTAAATTTAGGCATTTCCTCTCTTAAGTGTGCTTATCTCAAAAATTCTCCGTTTTTAGCTGCTTTATGGGATATTTTCAGGTTAGATAACATAATGGTAATGTATTGGATTGCAAATCCTAGAATGGCGGTTCGATTCCGCCTCTAACCTCTTACTTATATAATAAAAAAGGTTTATGGCTTATATAGCAAACGTTTATTTAGAAGAAAATAAGTCTATCTTTATGGCACTTCAAGACATTCGAGGTCTCGGCAGGTCAAAAGCACGTGAAATATGTAGACGATGCGGCCTTGGTTTAGATATAAAAGTAAGTTCATTGGCTTACAAAGAGATTCGTATGTTAGCTCAAGAAGTGGATAAAGAAGAAAAGGTAGAAACAAAGCTTGCTCGTAATATTCAAGAGAATATAAAGCGTCTAGTTAGAATAAAGTCGTACAGAGGTCGACGTCATACTCAAAATTTGCCAAGCCGGGGTCAAAGGACACATTGTAACGGGCAGACAAGAAAGAGAATGGATTGGCGTAGTATAGGGCTTAATTAGAGCATTAAATAAAGGGCGAGGCGGAATAGTTCAGTTGGTCAGAACAGCAGAATCATAATCTGAAGGTCGGGGGTTCAAATCCCTCTTCCGCTA